GAAAAAGAGGTCTCATAAAGCGATCCGAGAAGAACGATTAGGGTCATATTCTATTCTTTCTACAATGCCCATAGACGAAGTGCTTCGTTTCAGATCAATTCTTCGCTGCAATCGCTTCGATCCACCCCCTCGGTGAAAAACCGTAATACGCCCTGAGGAATTCCTACCAGCAGACTTCCCTGTACTCAAAGTGAATTGTCTAAGTGCTCTCCCCTCTTGGCTTTGTCTCATTGTCGAGATCGTAATCATTCGATTCCGCCCCTACTCAACTAAAAAAAGGCAGGCTAGCTCCTACTCCTTCTTTCTTCTCCTTCATCGTCGTTGGTCCTTTTGACATAACATTCTCGGCTGCCTCCGGTCCGGTAGGAAAGAAACCTGTAGCCAGTGACTAGTTCCGCTATGGAGCTACGTGTTCTGTTTACGCGCTACTAAGCACGTCGAGACTCTCTTTCGAAAGTGAGATCACCACTGGCTTGAAGAAGAGGGAAAGATCACTCCTAAATGCAGCCTTTCTCTTATATACGATACCAGCAGACGCACCTTGGTACTTCCATGCGCCAATCAAGGCTAGTGGAGCGAAGAGAGCCAAAAAACGTGAGCGCCCCTACGCGAGCCTTATTGAAAGGGCCCCTTACTCTCGAACAAAGCAAGGGATTGAGCTGCGCGAAAGCCGTCGACTCTAATACGACGCCCTTATTAGAGTATTATCGTCGACGGCGTAAAGGCGTTAGCGCATCCGTTTTCTTGCTCGTTAGCGCTTTACTAATAACATAGAAAGAGGCAAGCCAAAACCAACTCCTAAAAAGTGGCAGAGTTCGCCTTTCGGGGTTACCTACTTGAGGGCTTATGTAATATATAAAGAGGAGCCCCCGAATTTGGCCTTTTTGTTTAAGTAAGGGCAGCTCGCCTTTTTGAATAGAAGGAAGTGGGATAGCGGAGGTGATTTCGGTAAACCGATGCATGAGCTGAGGCTCCCATGTCCCGCCGACCCTTCGAAAAAGTAAGGTCGTCAAACGGCTCATAGGGAGTCAGAAGCAAGCGGAGTCAAAGGCGGGTCAAACTCACATAAGCAGAGGGGGAGACACATTCATGAAAAGCGAGAAGCCGTGGGGGACTGGCCAACTATGAATAGATATCTTACTTTCGGGTAAGAGTATGAACATCTATTAGTCCGTATCATGGGTCTACTTGTTACAAAAGGCGAACATCCCTATTCCAAAACATACACATAAGTCCTCAGGCAGGCGGGGACGAAAAGAGTCTATTTCTTTACAATATTCCGGAATGTATCATGGCCCTATCTATTCATCTTTTTATTAAAAAAAAAGAGTTCCGCATCTCTCCGAGGCCGGGAGAACAAATAGGCGTGAGGAAGAGGGAGAGGGGGGGCTACGAGCCCTCTCCCGTTGCTGTTCCCGGATCACCCATCCCTTCCTTCCCCTTCGCCCGGCCTGGTGAGATCCGATGAGATCAGATCTCTCGAACGAAGTGAAGTGATAGGAAGAGAAGACAGCTGGCGGGAGATCTCTATTCATTACACCCCCTTGTATAGGTTGGGGAAAACGGAAGTGCGCTCCTGCGCACCAGCTGAAGGAAGGAGCTTTGGAAGCTTACCTTCTTATTAGAGAAAGGGGCAAGCCAAAACCAACTCCTAAAAAGTGGCTGGATCGAAGTATCTCGAACATTCTCCATCCGCCCGCCAGCTGCAGAGGGGGTTCGATTCCCGTTATACGCGATGTGGCGAAAAAGACTGATTCAACAAGATATGCCTTGCCTGCATTAAGATTTCAAACTTGTCGTCTACTTTTAGGAAATGTTCGGAACAGAGAACTTACAATAATACAACGCCGCATTCTCCGAAAATTGAGAAACAAGAAGAGATCTATTAAGAGAAAGATTTATCCGAGAGAAAATCTTAACAGTTACATCCAATCACAAACTACACGAAAGTTGCCCCTTTTTCATGGGGATTTACCCATCACAGAGATGCACAGAGGAACAGAACGAACTTCTTATATCCCTTTTCCACTCAATCCAGAAACAAGATCGGACGTTATTCCGGTTCGTCTCCATTTTAGTGAAACTATTCCTCAAGCAAGGCAGCCGATAAGTCATCGAAGGGTTTGTGTGAATAAAGGAATGGTAAGCATTACTCATTTTAAAGTGTCCCACGGTGATCTAATATCTTTTCAAGAAAATGACGCGAGAATCCGCGGTGAAGAAATAAGGAGATCTTTCTATATCGAAATATCAGTTGAAAAAATCATAGGAAAATTCCTGGATCACCCGGTAAGAATGTGGAGAAGAACTAAAACAGAATGGTTCCACCTACTCAAAACTAAGAGGGGATGCCGCCTACTACTAAAATCCCGGTTTTTGCAACAGTTGCGTTCTTCTATGCAAGAAGAAGACTTAGAAAGAACAAAGAAGTTTGGATCGGAAAAAGTATGCTTAGGCAGTTCCTTCGCTGAGCACAACAGAATGAAGAGGAATTTGTATC